AGCAGATTTAGCAACTGCGCCGGCAAATAAAAGGAAGGCACAGAAAGTAACAAATAAAGTATTAACTTCATTATTATAAACCAAATTATTGAATATTTCAAACAAATCTCGAAATTCAAAACTACCTGTTATCCAATAAAAACCTAAAATTCCTAATAATAACCCAAAATCCCCGACACGATTAGTTACAAACGCTTTTTGACAAGCATTTGCCGCGCTGGGTCGGGTGAACCAAAAACCTATTAATAGATAAGAACACATTCCAACCAATTCCCAAAAAATATAAATTTGTATTAAATTAGAACTAGTAACTAATCCCAACATTGAAGTATTGAAAAAACTCATATAAGCAAAAAATCTCACATATCCCCGATCATGAGACATATAATTGTCACTATAAATAAGAACAACAACCCCAACACTAGTGATTAATATTGACATAATAGAAGTAAGTGGATCAACCAAGGAGCCGAACTCTAAAGAAAAATCATTATTGATGGTCCAAGACCATACATATTGATAGACAGAATTGTTATTTAGTTGCTGAATAAAGAAATGGGCTGAAAAAAGCAAAACTATACTTAATAATAAAACACTCGGAAAAGCCCACATACGGCGAAGATTTTTAGTTGCCGTTGGAAAAAGTAGAAGCCCTGCTCCTATTAACATAGGAACTGGAAGTGGAATGAACGGTATGATCCATGAATATTGATATGTATATTCCATATAAAAATAAATAAAAAATTATCTTAATTAATTGTTTCTGATTCACCAGTTCTTATTTCTTTTCTTTTGAAAGCGGTCGATTAATAAAAAAATTTTTATATATAAAATAAAACTTAAATAGAATTTTCCAGCCTTAATTTTTCGTAATCTTTTCAAACTACTTCAAATATTTCAAATGAAGATGAAGAATTAGGGTTAGTCAAATGATATGAAGAAGTTACGAGTGAAAAATAAATATGTACTTTAATTTATTATTAGTTTATTATTAAATTTATTATTAATATTGTTAATATTGAATTGAATTATTAATATGAAATTCAAATTTTTAAATAAACAAGGATAAATAATGACAGCAAAAAAGTAGTTAATAGGAATCATAGGGCCCATAACTTGACTCATTTTTCATTCTCTAATGTTTTAACCTGATCAATAACAATATAAAACGGTATTTTTATTTGAAAAAGGAATAAAAGCAAGCACAAGGTTTCACCTTTTGTTTTGGGATGTTTTATCATTTTCAAGATGGGGATTCTCACCTTCCCCATCGACTTGACTCGATAATCAATTTATTTTTTAGTTCGATCCATGGATCGAAGTCAAAGGAGACCATAAAGTAATAAACTACGAAACGAAAAACCCCGTTGTTACTTAAGTTAAAAAAAGGAATACTCTAAATAAAATAAATAATAAACAAAAGATAAGATTATAAGAATAATTTATTAACGAAAACGTTTAGATTAAATGCCTAATTTTGAAACAAATTTTGAGTCATCAATTTTGATGTTTTCTAAAAAAAATATTGAATTAATCCCCTCAATCTCGACAATTGAATAAAAACAGGTTATTATGATTTCGAATAAGCCGCTATGGTGAAATCGGTAGACACGCTGCTCTTAGGAAGCAGTGCTAGAGCATCTCGGTTCGAGTCCGAGTGGCGGCATGGCTTTTTCTAAAAGAGTAAGCCCTATAATGAATTCAATTCGCTATTTCAATTCCTATAATGGGGGCCCCCTTTTTAATAAATTTTATGATATTTTCAACTTTAGAGCATATATTAACTCATATATCCTTTTCGATCATTTCAATTGTAATTACAATCCATTTGATAACTTTATTTGTCGATGAAATCGTAGGACTATATGATTCATCAGAAAAGGGGATGATCGCTACTTTTTTCTGCATAACAGGATTATTAGTTACTCGTTGGGTTTATTTTGGGCATTTACCATTAAGCGATTTATATGAATCATTAATTTTTCTATCGTGGGGTTTTTCCATTATTCATATGATTCCGTATTTTAAAAAACAGCAAACCCATTTAAGCGCAATAACGGCGCCAAGTGTTATTTTTACCCAGGGTTTCACTACTTCAGGTCTTTTAAATGAAATGCATCAATCCGCAATATTAGTACCGGCTCTCCAATCGCATTGGTTAATGATGCACGTAAGTATGATGGTGTTGGGCTATGCAGCTCTTTTGTGTGGATCATTATTATCACTAGCTCTTCTAGTTATTACATTTCGAAAATTCATAAGGATTTTTAGTAAAAGCAATAATTTATTAACTCAGTCGTTTTCCTTTGGTGAGATTCAATACGTGAATGAAAGAAACAATGCGTTACAAAGCACTTCTTTGATTTCTTCTCAGAATTATTACAGATATCAATTAATTCAACAATTGGATCGCTGGAGTTATCGTATTATTAGTTTAGGATTTATACTTTTAACCATAGGTATTCTTTCGGGAGCAGTATGGGCTAATGAAGCGTGGGGATCTTATTGGAATTGGGATCCAAAAGAGACTTGGGCATTTATTACTTGGACCGTATTTGCGATTTATTTACATATTCGAACAAATAAAAATTACGAAACTGTAAATTCTGCAATTGTGGCCTCAATGGGCTTTCTTATAATTTGGATATGCTATTTTGGGGTTAATCTATTAGGAATAGGGTTGCATAGTTATGGTTCATTTATACTACCATCTAATTGAATTGAATAAAGTACTTAACAACCAGAAACCTACGGCAGCATACGTATATATATGAAACCCTTATATAAACCATCAAGAACCATTTGAATCATTCCATATTCCATTACTTGATTCAAATGGTTCTCGAAAATGTCAAAAATATCTGGTTATATGGTTATAATAGAATTCCAACCTTTTTATTTAACTTAAAAGCAGAAATCAGAAAAGACTTTTTTTGTACAATGAACGATTTTTAAAATCATCGGATTTTAAATTTTGATTTATTGACAAAAACTATCTATAAAAAAAATTTGATAGAATAGCTTCGGCCTTGTCAACTGATAATGAGAAAACGAAATCGGGATAAATACCAATACCTATTACAGGTAAAAGGATAGAAATCGAAATAAATAACTCTCGCGGTCCAGAATCAAAAAAATAAGAATTTGGGGCATTAAAAAGCTTGTATCCATAGAACATCTGGCGTAACATAGATAATGAATAAATAGGAGTTAATATCATTCCAATTGCCATTACAAAAATAATTAATATTTTTGTCATTAAAAGATATTTTTGGCTAGTAAGTATTCCAAAAAAAACTATCAATTCGGCAACAAAACCGCTCATGCCCGGTAATGCAAGCGAAGCCATTGATAAGATACTGAAAGTCGTGAATATTTTTGGAATTGAGATAGCCATTCCGCCCATTTCGTCGAGATAAACAAGTCGTATTCTATCATAACTCGTTCCGGCCAAGAAAAAAAGCGCAGCGCCAATAAATCCGTGAGAAATTATTTGTAAAATAGTCCCATTGAGCCCTGTATCGCTTATAGAACCAATTCCTATAATTATGAAACCCATATGAGATACAGAAGAATAGGCTATTCTTTTTTTTAAATTACGCTGGCCAGGAGATGTTAAAGCTGCATAGATAATTTGAATTGTGCCGACTATCATCAACCAGGGAGAAAATATAGAATGGGCGTGGGGTAATAATTCCATATTGATTCGAATCAACCCATACGCTCCCATTTTTAATAAGATTCCGGCTAAAAGCATACAAGTACTATAATGTGCCTCTCCATGGGTGTCTGGTAACCATGTGTGTAGGGGTATGATCGGTGATTTGACAGCAAAAGCAATAAGAAATCCAATATAGAATATTATTTCCAGTGCTACAGGATATGATTGATTCGCTGATGTTTCAAAATTTAATGTCGGTTCATTGGAGCCGTATAAACCAATACCCAGAACTCCTATTAATAAAAAAACAGAACCTCCGGCAGTGTACAAAATAAATTTTGTAGCTGAATACAAACGTTTCTTTCCCCCCCACATGGATAGAAGTAGATAAACGGGAATTAATTCTAACTCCCACATGATGAAAAAAAGTAAAAGGTCTTGAGAAGAAAATGGTCCTATTTGACCGCTATACATTGCTAACATTAGGAAATGGAATAGTCGGGAATCTCGAGTAACGGGCCAAGCCGCTAAAGTAGCTAAAGTTGTAATAAATCCTGTCAGTAAAATGGGTCCTATAGAAATTCCATCTATTCCCAATCTCCAGTAAAAATCAAAAAAATTGATCCATTTATAATTCTCCGTTAGTTGCATTAACGGATCATCCAATTGGAAACGATAACTGAATGCATAGGTTGTTAGAAGGAGTTCTATTATGCATATACATAAAGTATACCACCGTATTACCTTATTTCCTCGATGAGGAAGAAAGAAAATTAAGGAACCCGCGGATATTGGCAAAACTACAACTAGCGTTAACCAAGGAAAATTATTCATAGTAAAAACAAAATAAACTTGGACCAGAAAAACCCGTGCTCGAAATAAATATATTTTGAGCGCGGGTTTTTGTCGATAAAGGTAAAAAAATCAAATGTATTCGAGTAGGGTTTTCTGGAACGTATTAATAAGCTAGACCCATACTGCGAGTTGTTTCATGCCATAAATAAACGCGAACACTCAAGAAATCCGTTGGACAGGCGGATTCACATCTCTTACAACCGACACAGTCCTCTGTTCTTGGAGCAGAAGCGATTTGCTTAGCTTTACATCCGTCCCAAGGTATCATTTCTAATACATCGGTTGGGCAAGCTCGCACACATTGAGTACACCCTATACACGTATCATAAATCTTTACTGAATGTGACATTGGATCTATAAATTTTTAAACGTCAGAAAATTTCGATCTAGTAAACTTGTAAATGAATCATATATTTAGACACCAGATGAATCAATAATTTACCAGAAATTTGGAAGCAATTTACTTCTGGATCGACCCGTGCGATAGAGCCAAGATACTTTGATTTCTTAAATTTTCGAAAAAAAAAAAATATGAATTAAATTTAATGTATGGTCATGTTAATTCGAATTTATAAATATTGTAATTTCTATGATTAATACTACTTATTCAACAAATTCGATTGATTGATACGAGTTGATTTTCTGTTACGATAAATTGACGAAACAATAGCCAGTCCAATAGCTGCTTCAGCGGCGGCAATAGCTATAACAAAAATTGAGAAAATATTTCCTTTTAATTGCCGGCTATCAAAAAAATCAGAAAATGTTACGAAATTCATATTAACTGCATTTAGTATAAGTTCAAGACACATAAGGGCTCTAACCATATTTCGGCTAGTGATCAAGCCATAGATACCGATAGAAAATAAGTAGGCACTCAAAACAAGTACATGCTCGAGCATCATTGACTAACTCCTGATCAATTTTGATTCATTTCAATATGAACTGAACAACAATTCAACAGATTCAATTGACTAGAATATAAAGTGCGGAACAAAGGAATATGTTGTATTAGTAATATAATAGATTAGATAAAATAATTTTTATTTTGACTTTTAGACATAACCAATTTAAAAATTGAAGATAAAAAAATGTAATAACACAGAACAGAGTTTAATTTTGATTACTGTTGCTAATTCTAGAGATTTATTACTGGCGCGCTACGGCAATTGCGCCGATTAAAGCGACTAAAAGAATTATCGAAATGAATTCAAATGGAAGAAAAAAATCTGTTGATAAATGAATTCCAATTTGTTGACTATTACTTATCAAATCTTGCTCTATAATCTGGTTTGATCTTGTAGTCCAAATAATCCCGTACCATGACGTATCCGTAATAGTAATCGTTAGTAAAACAAAAATACTTGTACAAACAGGCAAAGTAATCCCAGCCCCCACAGTCCAAAGATTAAAATCTTTGTAATATTCTGAACCATTCATAAACATCACAGCAAATACAATTAAAACATTTATAGCTCCCACGTAAATAAGAAATTGTGCAGCAGCTACAAAATAAGAGTTTAAAAGAATATAGAATAAGGATATACAAACAAGAACCAGTCCCAACGAAAAGGCAGAATAAATGGGGTTGGTAAATAATACCACACCTATACCCCCTAGTATAAGACCCGATCCCAGAAAGATTAAAAGAAAGTCATGTATTGGTCCAGGCAAATCCATTATATGTAAAATAAGAGATAAATAAATCTAAATGTTTTTCATGACTTTATTGAGACCCGACCAGAGTTTTTTTTTATAATTTTTGAGAAATCCCTAATTAAATCCTAAGAGATGTGACTCAATGTAGGTACAATTGTTGGGCTAATTTTATTCTTTATCTGAATCTGAAGGAATAGTTCTAATCCGAAATTTTGTATTTCGAAATATATCGAAATATATACAGATATATTAATTAATAAATTTTCAATCAAAATTAAGACTCGATTCTTATCAACCAATCAATAGGTGGAATTTGTAGTTATTGACCAAACAAAATGAAAGAACCCCGAATTTCTTTAAATTAGATCAAAACCGAACCTTAGTATTGTTAAAGGAATTGAAAATTATTCGGGAATCAAGAGGTTTACTTATTTTTTATTTGAGTCGAATTAAAAATTGTTCGAATTGTATAATCGTCAATTACTGACATTGGTAAACGACCTAAAGCAATTTGATTATAATTTAATTCGTGACGATCATAAGTAGAAAGTTCATATTCTTCAGTCATTGATAAACAATTTGTTGGACAATACTCAACACAATTACCACAAAATATACAGATTCCGAAATCAATACTGTAATTAAGTAATCGTTTCTTTCGAATATCTGTTTCCAATTTCCAATCAACAACGGGTAGATCTATAGGACATACCCGAACACATACTTCACAAGCAATACATTTATCAAATTCAAAATGAATTCGACCACGGAAACGCTCCGCGGTGATTAATTTTTCATAAGGATATTGAATAGTTACGGGTAAACGATTTGCGTGAGATAAAGTAATTATGAAACTTTGACCAATGTACCTTGCAGCCCGTACTGTTTGTTGACCATAATTCATGAACCCAGTTACCATAGAAAACATATCGTGAATATATATATGAATAATTTTATGTGTGTTTATTTCTCTTGTTTGAGACAAGTTGTGAATATAGAATATTCCTTTACAGCGAAAATAGTTGGAAAGAAGTTGTTAATAATAGATTACCGAGAGAGATCGGTAAAAGAAATTTCCATCCAAGATTTAATAGTTGGTCCATTCTTAGCCTCGGCAAAGTCCATCTTGTTGTGATAGGAATGAATAAGAACAAATACGTTTTAGTTAATGTAATTAATATACCAATCGTCGCTCCAAAGACTCCACCCAGTTTATTTATTTCAAAAAACTCAGAAACATATATGTCTGGAATAAAGATATTCCAACCCCCGAAGTAAAGAACTGTTACAAATAATGAAGAAACTAATAGGTTTAGATAAGAAGC